ATCCCTTTGGTATTCTACGCGTATTCTTACGTGAACCAATACGTCCATTCCTACGCGAACCAATTCTTGGTATAGTTTTTGCCATATTTTATCATCTCATATTTATGAGTCATATATATATAGATAAATGGATATATCCATTTCTTATCAAAACAGATCCTTTTTTATTTGCAGATCGGGTCTTTTAGAAAGTCTTTTTTAGACTATCCTTGTCTTTGTTTATGTCTCGGGTTGGAACAAATTACTATAATCCGTCCCCGCCTACGGATTAGTCGACATTTTTCACAAATTTTACGAACAGAAGCTCTTATTTTCATATTTTTCATACCTTAACCTAAATTTTGAATCGACTTCTTGGAAGAAAATAAGTTTCTTAAAATTTTTAATTTCGAATCGTATTCCCACGAGAAGGAGAATATTAAAGTTAAAAAACCACCTAATCGTTCGAATCTTTGTTGCGGAGTCGATAAATAATACGTCCTCTGCTTGAATCATAACGACTTACTTCAATTTTTACTCTATCTCCTGGAAGTATCCGTATAAAGCTACGTCGGATCTTTCCTGAAACATAACCTAAAATAAGATCCTCATTATCTAAACGAACCCGGAACATACCATTGGGAAGCGATTCAGTAATTAAACCCTCATGAATCCATTTTTGTTCTTTCATTCCGGGTAAAACCTCCTTAAAGTATTAACTAATGTAGGAGGAACAAGATTATACACTTCGCGTTTTTTTAGTTTTTTTTTCACAACAAATAGGAAGTCTCGCATCCAATGCAGATATAAGAAGTATTACCAAATATAACACAAAATTTCTCCGCCTATTCCTTTTAGTCGAGCCTCTCGGCCTGTCATTATACCTTGAGAAGTGGAAAGAATTACAATTCCCATTCCGCCTAAAATTCTAGGAATTCTTTGATAGTTAGAATAGATTAGTAAACCAGGCCGGCTGATCCGTTTTAAATTTAAAAGATTTCTATAGGGCCCTTTTCTATTTCGTTTATGTCGCAGGGTTGAAACCAAAAAATATTTGTCGCTTTCTCGATGTTTCCTTACATTTTCGATAAAACCTTCTCGTAAAAGTATTTTAACAATGTTTTCGGTGATATTAGCATATGCTATTCGAAGGACTCTTTTTCTATCCATATCCGCATTGCGTATAGAGGTTAATATGTCAGCAATAGTGTCCTTACTCATAATGGAGTAAAATTCTTGTTGTCCAAAAATTTTGATATAATCAACATGTTTTTTGCTTTTTTTTACTTATTTTATTTGTTTATGAATAAAAATTATATTATTAAATTAAAGGTATATGCGTAAACCACAATCTACTAAATGAATTTGAATCTATTTCTTTCTAATACCCTACTATAACTATATCATAGTCTCATCTTATATTTTAAGACTATTATAATACCTCGGGCGCCAATGAGACTATTTTAGTAAAATTTAAATGTCTCAATTCCCGGGCGATCGCACCAAAAACGCGAGTTCCTTTAGGATTTCCTTCTTGATCAATGACAACTGCGGCATTGTCATCATATCGTATTAGCATACCGTTGTCACGTTTCAGTTCCTTACGGGTACGTACAATTACAGCTCTGACCACTTCTGATCTTTCTAGGGGCATATTTGGTACTGCTTCTTTAATCACAGCAACAATAACGTCACCAATATAAGCATATCGACGATTACTAGCTCCTATGATTCGAATACACATCAATTCTCGAGCCCCGCTGTTATCTGCTACATTCAAATGTGTCTGAGGTTGAATCATTTTTTTATTTGTTGTTTCAATGCAAAAAAAAAAAAGAAAGAAATATTCTTTGTCAAAAGAAAAAAAAAGAAACCTTGCCTTTTTCATTCCCAGGCTCTATTTTCTTTAGTTCTACATTCTTATACCAAAATAATAAATTGAGTTTTGATAGGCATTTTGGACGCTGCTATTGAAATTGCTTTTCTGGCTATATTTTCTGCGACTCCGCCCATTTCATAAAGTATTCGACCTGGTTTAACAACAGCTACCCAATATTCAGGAGAGCCCTTACCCGAACCCATACGTGTTTCTGTGGGTCTTACTGTAACCGGTTTGTCGGGAAATATACGTACCCATATTTTTCCACCACGACGTGCATTTCGTGTCATTGCCCGGCGCCCTGCTTCTATTTGCCTAGATGTGATCCAAGCGGGTTCAAGCGCTTGAAGAGCATATTTACCGAAACTAATATGGTTACCTCGATAAGACATTCCCTTCATTCGTCCTCTATGTTGTTTACGGAATCTGGTTCTTTTGGGGTTATAGTTGATGGTTGTTTCTGAATTCCATCTCTACTACAGAACCGGACGTGAGAGTTTCGTCTCATCCGGCTCCTCACGAATAAAAGTATTCAAAATATTTAATTTGAATTGAAATATGTTTAATGAATAATAGATGAAATTGCGAGATTCTTTGATATTTCATCTAATCTATTAGTCATTTGTATATACCTTGTTTAGG